ATTTGAAAGGGCTTTTTTTATTTCCAGAACAAGGAAGAATTGATTCAAAAGATCAAGTAAAATTTTTCAAATTTTTATTCGATGCAGTTATAACTGATCCCAACGATCAAACAATTAGAAAAAAATCTATTGTAATAAAAGAAATCAGTAAAAAAATCCCTCGATGGTCATACAAATTAATCGACGATTTAGAACAACAGGAGAGAGAAAATGAAGAAGACATGGCGGAGGATCATCAGATTCGTTCAAGAAAAGCCAAACGTGTAGTGATTTTTACTGATAATCAACAGAATACCGATACTTATACTAATACCAAAGAGACTAATAATCCTGATCAAGCAGACGAAGTGGCTTTAATACGTTATTCGCAACAATCGGATTTTCGTCGAGACATAATCAAAGGCTCCATGCGCGCTCAAAGACGTAAAACTACTATTTTGGAACTATTTCAAGCAAATATACATTCCCCCCTTTTTTTGGACAGAATAGACAAACCGCCCTTTTTTTCTTTTGATATCTCCGGACTGATGAAACTCATTTTTAGAAATTGGATGGGGAAAAACACAGAATTTCAAATTTCGGATTATGCGAAGGAAGAGACAAAAGAAAGGGATAAAAAAGAGGAGGACAAAAACGAAGAGGACAAAAGAGAGGAGAAAACACGGATAGAAATAGCGGAAGCCTGGGATAGCATTGTATTTGCTCAAGTAATAAGGGGTTCCGTATTAGTAACTCAATCAATTCTTAGAAGATATATTATATTACCTTCATTGATAATATCTAAAAATATCGGTCGTATGTTATTATTTCAATTTCCCGAGTGGTCCGAAGATTTAAAGGGTTGGAATAGAGAAATGCATGTTAAATGCACCTATAATGGTGTTCAATTATCAGAAACAGAATTTCCGAAAAACTGGTTAACAGACGGTATTCAGATAAAAATCCTATTTCCTTTCTGTCTAAAACCTTGGCACAGATCTAAGCTACGATCTCCTCATAGAGATCCAATGAAAAAGCAAGGGCAAAAGGATGATTTTTGTTTTTTAACAGTTTGGGGAATGGAAGCTGAACTACCTTTTGGTTCTCCCCGAAAACGACCTTCCTTTTTTGAACCTATTTTTAAAGAACTCGGAAAAAAAATTAGAAAATGGAAAAAGAATTGTTTTCTAGTTCTAAGAGTTTTAAAAGAAAGAACAAATGTGTTTCTAACGATCGCAAACGAAACAAAAGAATGGGTTATCAAAAGCATTCTATTTATAAAAACAAGAATAAAAGAACTCTCAAAAAAAAATCCAATTCTATTATTTGGATTGAGAGAAGTAGATGAATCGAGTGAAACTAAAAAAGAAAAAGATTTGATAATCAGTAATAATAATCAGATGATTCATGAATCGTCTATTCAAATTCGATCTATGGATTGGACAAATTATTCACTGACAGAAAAAAAAATGAAAGATCTGACTGATAGAACAAGCACAATCAGAAATCAAATAGAAAAAATTACAAAAGAAAAGACAAAGGAATTTCTAACTCCAGAGATAAATATTAGTCCTAACAAAAAAAGTAATAATGCTAAAAGATTAGAATCCCCCAAAAATATTTGGCAGATATTAAAAAGAAGAAATACTCGATTAATTCGTAAATGGCATTATTTTATACAATTTTTCATTGAAAAGATATACATAGATATCCTTCGATGTATCATTAATATTCCGAGGATCAATGCACAGCTTTTTCTTGAATCAACAAAAAAACTTATTGATAAATACATTTACAATAATGAAGCAAATCAAGAAAGAATTGATAAAACAAATAAAAATACAATTCGCTTTATAAAGTCACTTTCTAATATTCGAAATAGTAATAAGAATTTACAGATTTTTTGTGACTTATCCTCCTTGTCACAAGCATATGTGTTTTACAAATTATCACAAACCCAAGTTATTAACTTGTATAAGTTAAGATCTGTTCTTCAATATCACGGAACATCTCTTTTTCTTAAGAATGAAATAAAGGATTATTTTGGAACACAAGGAATATCTCATTCCGAATTAAGACATAAGAAACTTTTGAATTCTGGAATGAATCACTGGAAAAACTGGTTAAGGGGTCATTATCAATACGATTTATCTCAGATTAGATGGTCTAGATTAGTACCACAAAAATGGCGAAATAGAGTTAATCAACATTGTATGGCTCAAAATAAAGATTTAAACAAATGGGATTCATATGAAAAAGACCAATTCATTCATTACGAAAAAGAAAATGATTATGAAGTAGACTCATTACCAAATCAAAACGATAATTTTAAAAAACACTATAGATATGATCTTTTATCATATAAATCTATTAATTATCAAGATAAGAAGAACTTATCTATTTATGGATCGCCATTAAAAGTAAATAATAACCAAGAGATTTCTTATAATTACAACACACATAAACACAAATTATTTGATATGCTGGGCGATATCCTTATCCATAATTATCTAGGCGAAGCTGATATTATGGATATGGCGAAAAGCCCGGATAGAAAATATTTTGATTGTAGAATTCTCCATTTTTGTCTTAGAAAGAAGGTCGATATTGAGGCATGGATCAATATCGATACTGGTACCAACAGTAATAAAAACACTAAGACTAGTAATTATCAAATAATTGATAAAATTGATAAGAAAAGCCCTTTTTATCTCACAATTCATCAAGAAATCAAATCATCCAATCAAAAAAGATTTGATTGGATGGGAATGAATGAAGAAATACTAAGTCGTCCTATATCGAATTTGGAACTTTGGTTCTTCCCAGAATTTGTGCTACTTTATAATGCATATAAAATGAAACCATGGGTCATACCGATCAAATTACTTCTTTTAAATTTTACTGGAACTGAAAATGTTAGTGAAAATAAAAACATCAATATCAACAGAAAACAAAAACAAAAAAGGAATCCTTTTATATCATCGAATGAAAAAAAATCTCTTGAATTAGAGAATCGAAATCAAGAAGAAAAAGAACCCACAGTCCAAGGGGATCGTGGGTCAGTTCTCTCAAACCAAGAAAAGGGTGTTGAAGAAGATTATGCAGGATCAGACATAAAAAAACGTAAAAAGAAAAAGCAATACAAAAGCAATACGGAAGCAGAACTCGATTTCTTCCTAAAAAGATATTTGCTTTTTCAATTGAGATGGGATTCTTTTTTAAATAAAAAAATCATCAATAATATCAAGGTATATTGTCTCCTGCTTAGACTGATAAATCCAAGAGAAATTGCTATATCCTCTATTCAAAGGGGAGAAATGAGTCTGGATATAATGCTGATTGAGAAAGATTTAACTCTTACAGAATTGATGAAAAAGGGGATATTGATTATCGAACCAGTGCGTCTGTCTGTAAAAAATGATGGACAATTTATTATGTATCAAACCATAAGTATTTCATTGGTTCATAAGACTAAGTATCAAACTAATCAAAAATGCCAAGAAAAAAGATATGTTGATAAGAAGAATTTTGAGAAATCCATTGCAAGACATCAAAGGATAACTGGAAATAGCGACAAAAAGAATTATGATTTGCTTGTTCCTGAAAATATTTTATCGCCTAGAGGTCGTAGAGAATTGAGAATTCTAATTTGTTTCAATTCAAAGAATAGGAATGGTATAGACAGAAATCCAGTATTTTGCAATGTAAATAACGTAAAAAACTGTAGTCAATTTTTGGATGAGAGCAAAGATCTTGATAGAGATAAAAAGAAATTGATTAAATTGAAATTCTTCCTTTGGCCCAATTATCGATTAGAAGATTTAGCTTGTATGAATCGCTATTGGTTTGATACCAATAATGGCAGTCGTTTCAGTATGGTAAGGATACATATGTATCCATAATTCAAAATTATGGTGATGGGACATTTTTCCTATATATATCCTGTACCATATCTGGTATATGAAAGCAAACAGATGCACACATGCGTTGTCTTACATTCCATTCTGATACATGATACTAATTCAATGACGTATCAATTAGATCTATAAATGAATCAACAGAATTTTATTATTTTAGGTCTAAATTATTCTCTTAGGAGTTCATAACGAAATTTAGTATACCAGATTCAAATGGCTGGGATTATTATTACTGATCGGTAAAATTAATATCTTTAACAAAGAAAAGGGGGAGAAGATTTCATTTTATGGTAAAAAATCCATTCATCTCAGTTATTTCGCAAGAAGAAAACAGGGGATCTGTTGAATTTCAAGTATTCAGTTTCACCAATAAGATACGAAGACTGACTTCACATTTGGAATTCCATAGAAAAGACTATTTATCTCAGAGAGGTCTACGGAAAATTCTGGGAAAACGTCAACGGCTACTGGCTTATTTGTCAAAGAAAAATAGAGTACGTTATAAAGAATTAATTGTTCAGTTGGATATTCGAGAGCCAAAAACTCATTAATTTGAAGAGCTTTAATTATTTGATTTATTAGATCTTGAATTTTGATGAATTTCTTTTCGTTTTCAGCAATTGATGGAAGAATGAATCGAGGAAAAACCTATGAATGTACCAACTACAAGAAAAGACCTCATGATAGTAAATATGGGTCCTCACCATCCATCAATGCATGGTGTTCTTCGACTCATCATTACTCTAGATGGTGAAGATGTTATTGACTGTGAACCAATATTGGGTTATTTACACAGAGGAATGGAAAAAATTGCGGAAAATCGAACAATTATACAATATCTGCCTTATGTAACACGTTGGGATTATTTAGCTACTATGTTCACAGAAGCAATAACCGTAAATGCACCAGAACAGTTAGGAAATATTCAAGTACCTAAAAGAGCCAGCTATATCAGAGTAATTATGTTGGAGTTGAGTCGTATAGCTTCTCATTTGTTATGGCTTGGCCCTTTTATGGCAGATATTGGTGCACAGACCCCTTTCTTCTATATTTTCAGAGAAAGAGAATTAGTATATGATCTATTCGAAGCTGCCACCGGTATGA